ATTACATCGCACTATTCTTTAAATTTTTACATAGAAAAAAGGTACTCAACCAGAGAGAAAGGTAGAACCAAAGGAAGGCTTCTTTGATTCAATTGAACGGTGCGAACGCGTTATCTAATCAGTTCCCATGGGAGAGCCAGTTTCTTCCAAAGGTCATGATGGAAAGGTCTCGAAAGATACTTTGGCTGAGAAAGAGACTGTTCACGGAATAGATCTAGTTGTGGTTGTTTAGGTTGAAGTGAGACGATCAGCCGCGTGCTTGGTGGAGCCGGGGGAAGTCTTTATTTTATTTTTTCATTATGCACGCAGAGGGTCTGGTCAAAGTCTATCTTGTCTTTACCACGAGTCATTGTCGATATAGACAAAAAGTTTTCTATGATTACAGGATTCCCCAAACTTCACCAGACCCGCTCACGATCTACTAAAGGGGTAAATTCGGCTTGTAAAAATGACACGGGTTACGAAACAATGCCGAATAGTATTACGGAGCTGCGAGATTTCATTCTCAAGAACGTTCAAGATTTCCATCACCACGTGTCTCGTCCATCTTATCGGTATCGTAAACCCTATCCGGCTTGGATCGATAGTGTACCATTTCCGCCTGGGTATGTAATGTAATGCCTTAATTCTGTATGTTCAATGCTTTGGGCAAGCCAGAGCAAGACTTGGCACACTTTCTTTCCCGTTGCGGAGAGACCGTGAAAAGAAGAAGAGGTACGGTACCATGCCAGAGAGAAGAAAGCATAAAATGAGAGAGAACCCATCCTAGAGAGGAAGAGCGAACCTAACCAATCGAAGAAGAGGGACCGGTAAGAGTGTCAAAGAAAGACAGCATGCGATAGAGAAAAAAGCTTATCTTAAAGTGACACCCCTCCCTCTGACTGAGGAGGAAGTGAATGAAAACTGGTTCGACCGAGCCCTCTTGATCCAAGCCAACTATTCTACTTGGCTTTAGCTCGCTCACTACTCTTAAAAGTGACAGAAAGGCCTTGCTTGCAAGCTTCCTTTAGGGAAGATCTAATTTGATTAGGATCAATCTTATTTTTAATAGTAAACATGGAAGTTCGCACGAGTGACTGCGTACCTTTCTTCTTGCGAGTAAATATTCGACGGGCAGAATCTGTAAACAAATAAAAAAGTTCTCACATAAATATTGAACTGCACGTGGAACGTGCATCCAGCAGGAATCGAACCTGCGCTACCGGCTCTTTCCCATGTGGATTCGAAACCGTCGGCTTAGGGCAATCAGTTCCTTGACTGATGGCTCTGATCTCGGATCTTGTCGGGTATGAACTCCTACCTTGCTTCGCTAGCTCCGAAAAGACAACATACGCCAGGAAAGCGAAAGAACGCCTTTACCTTCTTTACTTAAAAAGAATAGTAATAGATGCCGAGATAACAAAGGGCTGTTCTCTGCCCAAGACTACTACTCCTACTAGGGGGAATTCCCGCCTTTCTCCCCCGAGCGAAGAATGAAAGGCTTAGCGAACTCACAGGTACCCGACTCAGACAACAAGGTTTTATTTAAAGATATAGATAGACCAAGTTGTTCAATGAGTTTTCGGTATTGTACCGCTACCAATCGATCTGCGATGACAATGTCGTCACCCAGAATCGCATACTTGGTAAAACTTAACTCCCGGGTACACTAACTCCGCCGCATACCACACCACAAAGTGATGTGATAGAATTTAACTTATCACCTCGAATGAATGGCATTGATGTTATTCATAGGCTTGTTTGAAGGGCAAATCCCACAGACGGAAGAGAAAAACCAGTCTTAGCAATAACCGTTGTTAGAGTTATATCATCAACCCTAGCTATTTCATCAGCTGCACACGAATCTCACTCTATTAATAGAATTTCATTCTCATACAAACCTTCTTGCAAAGAGAAGAGCTAGCATCCGTCCAGCGCGCAGGAAAGAGAAGACTGGAAAGCCGGAGTCAGCCAACCGTGGTGAAAAGGCGGCAAGCACAGATGAGAGGGACATCACTGAAGAGCTTAACTGACGAGCTATTTTTGTGATTAGCGCTTCTGCTCACTAGCTAGATCGGACTGTCTGTACCTTTGCTAACTCCGCCTGTAAGGAAGTTAGTCCATAGCGCTCACCGGTCCAAAGCATTTAGAAATCGTCCGTCGATTGAGAGATGGAATCAAACGCACAATGGGAAGTGGGAGATAGGCTTGGAGACAAATGGTACTTGGGAGCTGCGCCGCTTCAAGAGGAAACCCGGGAGTCGATCACACGAAAACTTTGCAGTAACCCTACTCAGCACCAATAAGCGACCATTCCTTAACGAGGGAGTACTCAGCGGGAAATCTCTTTAGACTTTAGAGAAGAAAAGTCCTAAGCAGCAAGGTCAGTCAATTCTTTCTTTTAGGAAGGCTCCCACGTGCCATTGATTTAGCTGAATTAGCTCTTGCCGTTGGCGCTCTTCTCTTTTCTGAAGCAACGGAGGAAGGAAGTTACTCTACTGTTAAGTGGAGGAAATGGAATTCATAAGTCACACAAGAATTGCTCAAGGTTGGAGGCAGGGCTACGGGCGGCTAGAAGGGATCATCCCACACAAGGAATAGAGAGGAATCCCCTAAAGAGAAATGGGAAAACCTATGCTATTTCAGCTGTTGGTGCCATTGATTAAGTTGAGTTTGGGAAGGCGGTCTCCTATATAGGAGAAAGACTGATTTTAGCGGACATTGCTTCTACGTAGTTTCGTACCCTTGCAGTGGAATAGGAAAAAAGTCTTTCATCAACTAGAACTCCGAGTGAAGGCAACTCAATAAGTAGAGTCTCTATCGCCCTTGGGCTAGGAAGCAGAGAAGGGAGAAGATCTAAAAGAATTAGCTCGGGTTCCAAAGAAAAAAGAAAAGAAGAAATTCCGGTGAGAAAAGCATTCCTTTGACCTTCACTCTTGATGGTTGAATGTTCACAAGACATGTGACCATGACTTATAGAAATGCGCAGATTTGGTAGGTCTCCCGTGAATGAAGTGAAAGAGAAGTCGCCTCTCCCGCAGCAGTTAGCTCTTTTCCCTGAGCTGAGGGTATGAAAGAACTTGGAGTTGCCGCTCTTGGTGCTTTGGCATTTGCAATAGGAAGTTGAGTAGGGGCATGCCTTAAGGAAAGGACTCAGTCTCTCGGGTATCTATCAACATATAGAGATCTTGCCTCTGTCGCTGCATAGAGTTATCTTCCTATTCAATCTCCGAGTTCGATACAGGTTTGAGTCGACTGATAAGGAGAGGAGGACACTCAATGAGAAAAAGAAGGGGTAAGAAGGTAAACAAACGGAACCGAACCTTCCTTTTATGAATCAAATGGCATAGGCATAAGCTGTTCTTTCAGAGCGCTGAGTGTGGTTAGTTGGCGAGCTAGCTGCCGTCTTTGTTATGTTTGGCTTGGAAGTCTATTATCAGAAGGACTCTTTGGGAAGTGAAAGACTACTACAACTTTTCTAGGAAGTATGAAGTGTACAGTGCACTAGCAGGAGGACTAGAATCATCTTCTTCTTATTCAATTCCTTTCCCCGGCCAGGAGACATAGTGCTTTCATTCGCAAAAGACGAAGACGAATCTCTTGTTCAAGAATCCCCCGCCCGATTGTTCTTAGGAGTTTGGTTCGCAGTAGAATCACATAGGTGCTGGCACATAGAAAAATCGCTTCGGTAGAAGCTACCTCGATGCAATGAGCTCTTCCGAGTCAGTCTACTTCTCAGTCTAAGAGGTCAGCAAGAACAGCACAAAGAGCAGCAGTTGATTCAGCCGTCACGACTTCAACTAAACTTCCGGGGAACTTTCGCTAGAATCAGGAAAATGCTTTTGCTTTATAGAGCCAAGAAAGGCCTTTGAAAGCAAGACATAAGGAATGGGAGTCAGAAGGAAGGGACCCCTATGAAGTAGAGCCTGTAGCGCTTTTACCCGCAGAACTCAAACCTATCCGAGGGTTAGGTGAAAGGGATCGGGAGAGCAGTTGAAGACCTCTCGCCTTCGTTGAGCGTATTTCAAAACCTCCCTAAAAGTGCACTTGAGGAGTTTAGCGGCCACGCTTGTACCTGTACGGCTCTTTCTTTCACCTTGAAAACCGAGTTGGAATGCTTTTAGAATAGAATGCTTCGTAACCTCACCCTTTCCATCGTTAACACTCCTCCTTAAGCTTCGCTAAAGCGACTACGTACCTCGCTGCTGCTAAGTGTGAATATCCTGAGGCTATCGAGAGTAGGCAGAGGACTATAACATAGAAGAATGGCTACCCGGGCCAAGAAGGGCGATCCATTAGCACGCACCTAGCAAGTCAAGAGTCTGGTCTGATAAGGAATGCGAATGAAGCTATCTTTCCTACTAAATGTATGGTATGCTCTATCTTTGGACCTATCATTCGATCCGTTGAACCCAAAGCCTATGACAGCTATCAAGCTTGGAGTTGTCCCTAGATACTCTATATTGGTTTTGGGGGAAAGAGTATCAGAACTCTAAGCTGGAACGCTCTTATCTGGAAAAAGTGTTCTACCCTACCCCTAACTACTCTTCCCCGAGCTTCAGCAAGATTACCCATTTTGTTGTGCTAAGCATATGGAAATGGATAACTTCTTGATAGGTCAAGCTTCCTTACTCTTAGTAGAGTAGCGGAAGAAACTCCATTTCTCTAACCAAGACCGGTGGTCATCCCGCTTCATATTAAAGACTATAAAGACTCTATCTAATTTGTTTTGTCCCGCATCTTCAACCGCAGCCTTGAATTGGAATGGAAAGAAAGGACAAACCCAACTAAAAAGAAAGAAAAGTGCCGCCCTTTCTTAGATAGAATCTTCCCCCCGTTCTAGTATAGAACTGAGTCAAGCCTTAAAAAGAAAAGCAAGCTAAGCTTCTTTTTCTTGCGGAAAAGGGCCAGGCAAGGCTCTGAAAGACTATCTGGGGTATCCTGTGGTACCAATGCAATGTGTCCAATCCAAGGGAATGAGGAGAAGGGAATTCGCTCTTGATAAGCCCCCCTTCGTGTCCAATCCGTAGTGACATGATAGCACTTTTAACAAGGTGGGAAGTCAGTTGCAGATTGATGCCGAGCTAAGCTTCGAACGCTCCTTTAACGCAATCCAGTAAGGGTAGCTCCTTTCGGGGAGTCAAGAAAGGTACAAGTTTTAGAAAAAGCCACACTCATGGAAGAGAAGGGAGAAGATCTAAAAGTATTAGCCTGCAAGAAGCGAAGACACAAATGCAGGCTTTGATGATTAGCAGCATCTTGTCTGAGCGAGTGAGCGTGAAGGCATCAGAAGAGGAGCGTAGCAGCTCCCCCGATAGGGAGAGGAGCAGGGGCCATCTCTTGCCTCTTGCGAACATCTGGGCAGTCAACTCAATTCCCACAATCTGAAGGCTATTTGTTCTCGAATATGCGAGATGGACAAACTCGGCTTCATCTAATGCTTGCTCTCATCTTGCTAAGAAGTTAGCACTACCTTATTCGCTTACCAGAGAGCTTAACCAATAAGAAATCCTTCTTTATTAAAGAAAGCACGGCAATGCGCAATCGCTAAACAAGCCACTAAAGCTACCCACTAATGCAGTCTATTGCTCCTATAGGGAATAGAGACTAGGAAGAGTGATACGTGCTACTCCTACTGCTTCCCTTCCCCATGGTTTAAAGAGCTTGCCTTAGGCTTAGCCTTACTTAGTATTCATCGCATCTCTCAAGACTAATGCAAAAAAATAAGACTAAAGCACTAATGCTACAACTCCTACTATAAAGCAAGCCATAAAGCGAAGGAGAATGACACAGTCTTCTAAGAGTTCTGTGGCATCTAAGACTTCCTTACTTTTTACTTTACCGAGGAAGAGAAGAGAATGCCATTTGAAGGGAAGATGGAGAAGAAGTATATAAGATCTACAACCTATTCTCTTTTAAGAAGAAGTTCTTTTGAAGACAGCCTATTCTTTTTCTTTGACTTCCTTGACTTACTATCAACTAAGTGTACTTCCTTGAAAACTTCAGCTCACTAGACTGCTTGCTACTGTACTGATTCGCTTGGAATGAACCCTTCTCGAACACTCAGAATTCTAGACGATCAAGGGATGAATAGTCTTGGACTGGTGGGATCCTAAGAGTTCGACTTCCTTTTATTCCCTTAGAGATGAAAGAGCCATCGAGGTTTAGCCCTTTATCAGCTTCTCTCGGAGGAGTCATAGTCCCATTCATACGATCCTGAAGTTGGGGGAGTTAGACTTACTATCCCACTTTCACTTGGTCTCGCTTTTGAGACGTCCTGCTGTTAGGAAGCCTGTTTCCATCGAAGAGTCCGGTATCATGGTCTACCTTCTTACAGCATCGATACCGAGCTTTGGCCTACCTTTCTCAAGCCTCTTCCCGTTTCTAGAGAAAGGCAGTCCCGTAAGCCTTAGGAGAGATCAGGAAAAGCTATTATAGTAGCCCCCCTATCCGGGCTTTATGACTCTATATTCATATTCATGCGAGCAACTTAGTCCCTGTGATCCTGGAAGTAATGCAAGCGTGTTCTTATCCAATCAATCCCTATTGCTCAATCCAGTGGCATCGAAAGTCTTCTTCTTTCGTTCCTTGGGCTGTTGGAGGCATTCAAAAGGCGTCTTCAACAATGAAAGTGACCTTATCTTTGTTAAAAAAGCCATATTTGGTGTGGAAAGCTCTCCCCCCCTCGTACGTTGGTCTCGATCCTCTCGTATCGTATTCACTCTAGCTTCTTTTTTCCTCTTCCTTTACCTTTCGATTTCGAGAAGACAGTGCCAGATCTTTATACAGTTGCAAAGGTACCCTTCTTGATCAAGCTTGAGTGCTGTCGATTACTTTCTTTCCTGTTGAAGGAATACCCGCTGCTAGAGTACTCGTAAGAGCTGCCAAGGCGCTGACTGAAAGGATGATAGGATTATCCTCTTTTGGGAAGGATTAGGCCTTAGACTGGAACAATTCTAAAAAAGAAAAAGGGGGCGTTGCGTTCTTCCTGTCTTGAGGTAGGTATGCTTACGTGATTGAGGATTGAAGTAGGATATGTCCCTATATGATGCAGAGGGTATATGATTGGAAGACTGGCAGGAATACTTAATTAATGCTTACAACGGTAGAAGGACTAAAAGGAACTTATCATCATCAGACAAAAGGAGAGGGGTATGGGCCTACAGAAGGAAAAAGATTCACGCCCTCTACTTAACAAATGAACGAATCAAGACAATATCAGACTGGGAGGAAGACTGCGACTACTCTTAGACCACTTCGACTTAGGGTTAAAGTGAGGGTAGTCATGAGGCTAATTGGTAGTTATGCTTACAAAGGATCAAGAAAAAAGCATTGAAACTTCCACGATTAAGCCATAGGGGACTACTTTCAATACAGAATTTCCGAAAGAATCTCAATTGGAAAACTGTTATCAAAGCGGGGATTTTTCCTTGTAAAGGGCCCTCACGTAAGACTTTCATCTTCAACTTCATGATCGGGTGTACTATATGGACTAGACGGCCTATGGGATATACTTTCAAGCCGAGGCATTCCGAACTCATGGGGCAACTTTTACATCGATCGTGAAAGAAGAAGGCTCGGAAAAAGAAAAGAGACTTCAACCCTTAGCTTCACTTCAGGGGTTTCCCAGTCTCAAGGCAAAGGAAATGCCGTAAGCAAGAAAGACGATCGGGAAGGATTACAAACCTGAAAGAACGTACCCACGCTCTACGATAACAACTGACCGACTGGACGAGAGACGTAGTCCGCCCGGAAGGTAAGCAACTACTGGAACTCAAAGCACCCTCACACCTGACTCTGATTCAACAACAAAAGGAAATGCGCCAAGCGAGAGCTTTGACATCACTCGTGACTCAAGAAGGGAAGAAACTTCACTCGCACAACCAACAAAGAGAAAAGGAGGACTTTCGGCGGATGACGAGGGAAAGTACCCTCAGGCCAAATGAAATTCAACCTGATACGATTGATTCCCTTGCCTCAAAGGTAGAACCTTAGTGTTGGGGCTATGCTATTCCACATCAACAGCAAATGAGAGAGCAATATAAGACAGACAAGAGCCAGACAGAAGAGCAAGACAAAGTACTCAAGCAAAAGTAACTGGACCACCGGAAAGAGAGTATGGAACCTGAAAAAAAGGCTCCTGCACCTCGAAAGAAAGGCAAAGCAAACTGCCTTGTAGATTCCAGTATGAACTCAAGGCAATTCACTCTTGTAACGAAGGTAAAGTCTTTTCCAACCCAATATGCTCAACCCTGAATGAGATTGATTTGAGGACTGGGTTTGAAGCAATTGAGAAGCGGTTGTTCGTCTGTAATCTTACCTTGGGTGAAAAAAGGAATAGCCGTTCTCTCCTGACCTAGTTTCACTGAGACGAAGGTGGGCTATAGGACTGATCAAAGAGACTATCTGTCTTTCGGGACATGCATCCTATCCTAAGAAAGAGGGGTACGTGTGTTCTCCAAGCCCAGTTCAACTAGCTGATCCGAGGAAAGCATAAAGAGATAGATCAGTTGCTGCCAAAGCTATAGACTCAGGTCTAACAAGGGGCTATCAAGCTTCTCACTAAAGGTGCTCATCAATACCTATTCTTCTTGGTTGTTCCCGACTAGCTGAACCCGAAGAGTGAGTTAGAAGGACCGCTATCAACTTATTCAGAATTCCTTTTGGGAGATTCCTCATTTAAGGAGCTTGAGAATAGGGTGATCGGATCGTTCCAATGAGGGAAGCCTGCCCATCGAGTTGAGTGGAGATTCTAAAGGAAAAGGTAAAGGTAATGGCACCACTACTGCTTTCTATCCTCCTGGTCGTTTTGGTTGTTTATTGATAGAACGTAAGACGACTTCTTATTGATCCGAGAATTTTTGGGTTTCCCCTTCTAGGGAACCTGAGTATGAGGATTAGCTTACCAAGAAAGCCTATAATATAAGTGGCTGGCACCCTTTGTGTCTAAGTTGGATTGGGTTAGAGGATATGGAAAGGTATCTTATTATATGATCTGAAAAGAAAAGAGATCAAAGTCTAGTTCCACTTTCACTAATGTGCGGGTAAACTTAGTATGACGCCTAGCCCAGTAAGAATATCTTGTCCGGCTTAAGACCAGACCTGGCTTTGAGTGAGTCGAGTAAATAGATGGCATTTCCAAGGTTCTCTTTCTAGATGGAATCAATCCTATCTCGCCAGAGCGTGTGGGAAAGGTAAGACTCTTTTTCTATTCCTTGGAGAGTAAGAGCATTCGATACTTTCAGTCCTGGGAAAGATCATTTAATAGAGAGACGGGAGTAAATCATTTCGCATAGCCGGGCTCTTGCCCATTCTTTCTTTCGTGGGCATGTACTAAAGGAAGCGTAGAAGTAGGAGTAGGAATAGCAGGCACTGGTCTTGACCCTTACCCCCCGGAAGGGGTTCTAAGACCCTTAGTCCAATTAGACTGAATTAGTGGTAGTATGCCTTTCCTGATTTCTTATTTTCTTCGCTATACCTTTACTGTTTGGAGGAAGAGAATCAGCTGTTACAGACCCGGTTGTGAAAGAAGGCAAGTCTACTGACTTGGCTCTTTGAAGGACAACATCCCTTGTTAATGTACGAGGAGGGGGACTAGAAGAAAGATGCCCACAATCCGATGCTAGAGGAACTGAACTGCCAGTATATCAAGATCTTAAGTATGAAAGGGATCCCCTAATGAAGTCAATCAGACAAAGTAGATTATCTCATGGAGTGAGCAAAGACAGATTCGTCATGGTTCGTTCTTTCAGTCAGAAGGGCTGCTCTTCCTGCTTTAGTCAATCAATGCGGAGGTACCTTTCTTCGCTTAGTAGCACTATTCTTGCAATAGGGGTTAGGTTAGGGCTATCCTTTTCATTCTCAGTCCTTGGGCGATTCAGTCCAAAGAGGAAAGGCCAAAGGTAGTGCGGGTGACCCAGTTCTTTAGGTATTGGCCCAAGTCGTCAATCGGAGTAGGACTACCGGTGATTCCACCTTGGAACGAGCAAGCTATCTTCTTACGGGGTGGCGGCGGGCTAGCCCTTTTCCTCGCTGCTTTGATCTGCTATCAGACTGGAATTGGGTGTAGCTGTACACAGGAGGGTAGGGGCCTCTCTCCCTAAAGAAAGACAAAGCAGCCTACGTGGGCGAGGGTGGAAGGGAACCTCTGTTGGAGGAGGACTTTATCGCCTATAGGAAAGGTGAAAATGCAACTCGTCTATTATTACTTAGTTGTGCCTAAGACATGCTAATTGGAGAAGTACTGGACGGACGCCCAGAGGAAGATATCGCTCTTTCGAGATGAAGTCCTCAGTCTCGTAGTCTCAAGTCAAGGTTTTTGGCAAGGCCAGCTAGTGCGGGTGATGGGTCCAAGATTCAAAGGATCGAAATCGAGCTCTAAACGCTGGGCCTACGTAGAGAAGTACGGACGCTTACTTGTAGCCATTGCTCAATCTGGCTCCGAAAGAGGAGTCTTAGCGCCTTCAGCCGGTCTTGTATAGAAGGGTCTGGGCCCTAGTCGCTAGCTCTATCCCACCCGGCTTGGTCCATTTGATCAGTGAGTCTCGCTCTTCGATCAAAGGAAATTTTGTCTTGCATGAAAGAAGGATCGGGTTAGTGATCCAAGATCATGTCAAGGCTCTTGTGCGTCGCCGGCTCCCACTTCGCTTTGTGATTATTGGGGTGCTATAGTGTCTTTGCCTCCTCTACTGAGAGAAAGTTGTGGGTAGGACCCCTGTTTACGATGGCCGAGTCTTCTTCCCATTGATTCCCACTTTAACGTGGATGAGCCCCTTTCTCACCGACTTGGGTTTAGATTTGTTTGGCCATGGCATTGATCAACTGTCTAGATCTCCCAATGTGACTCCTCATAAGAAAGGTAGTTAACGAAGTTAATCTCATCTGGCTCCTCCTCACTTAGCTTTTCTGTGAGAGAGTGGATGGCCTTTTTTATTCCCTTTCCCAGTGAGGTCCATTGCATAGGAAAGAATGAAGCTCACGTGGCTTTTGTCCCTACCTTCCTTTCTTTTTTTCCTGATGGTGCTTATGGGTGGAAGACTGACCTGAGCCATCCTTGTCACCACTGTCTTACTTTTCCTTCTCTCGCCCCCCTTTTCCTTGGGCATTCTTGTTAGCCTTGTACTTGGCGGAGTCTTTCTTCTTCAAGTATATCAGCTTCTCTGCTGCCGCCATTTCCGATGCGAGGTATTTTAACCCCACGCCGCTCCTGATGGCAACTTCTTTAGCGCGGCACTTGTACGCTAACAACTTGACCCCGAAGAAAGTCCAGTGCTAGCGAACCCTTATTTGAGACATCATCTCCCGTAAGCTGCTCTCTCTCGCTTACAAAAAACTTCCATTCCTCTCGTGTTAGTACGGGAGGGAAGTGCTCATAAGGACCACCACTGCATTTGGTCAAAAGACAGGCCCCGCTGTTCCATCTACCACAAGGAAGGCGCTGACTTTAGTGGTCTTACCCATTGTCAGATCCACCGAAATGAGCCCTTTTGTTTGAGACACGCCACCATCAAAGCTGGTAACTGAGACTTCGGAAGGGATCAAATCTTGCTCGGACTTGGACAGCCTCCTTACCATTCTGAGTGGCAGTATATTCACTGCGGAAACATTGTCCACCAAGACTCTAGACACCGGCTTTCCATCGATGTGAGCTCTGATGTATAGAGGCCTCAGATGCTTGGTCATTTCTTCTGGTGGCTTCTCAAAAGTCACTCTACTGGCTCTGGTCTCTGGAAGAGACGGAGTCTTACCTTTAGAACTTTCTTCCATTACTGACTGTCCTTTAGCACGAGAGCCTTGGATCGTCATCAGGGTTGTGTCAGTTTATTGCCATAACGCTGGGTCCCTGCTCACCTCTGATCCGTCTGTTGGCTCCAGACCAGAATCAACCTCTGCAATCTCCGCAACTGGAGGAGAGTCATTTTATTCCACATCCTCATCCAGTTACTCGGGTTTATTCTCCTTTGGACCAAAGACCCGGGTTTTTTCGTAGTTTTCCGCCACCTTTGGAGTGAAAGCAATAAAGCCAAAGCAACTAGCTTTCAGTAAGAGAAAGACAAAGAAGTCTTGTTTATACAAGACAAAGTTATAAGTAAACCGGAAAGTCTTTTGATTTAAATTCAATTTCTTGCCCCATTCCCCTTGCTTCCTATCCCTCAGTGGCCCCTTTCTGGTGAACAAGAGAGAAGAGAGTGGTCTTGGTAGCACGTCAAGAGAGTAGCGAGCCCAACTAACGATCTTATTGAGGAGCATAGATGCCAAAGGCCAGTGAGTTAGAATAGTATCCTTGTGAAGCTAAGGTCAGCCAACCACAAGGTAGTCCGTATGATTCAAAGAGATAGGGGGAGGGTAGCCATGATGCGGCTTGTACAAGGAGTCAGATAAGGAGTTCTAAGTCAAGCTTGGTCAGATCTTATCCTCGATGGATGGGACTCTCTCTCCTACTTATTTAGCGAGCCCTATAGGTGTTACCGGCACCTCTTACTCTGATTTGATCTTTAACCCTTGGGCAGGCAATAAGCATTATCTAAGTCCCTAGTCTGAGTTTGATCTATGGGTCAGTCTTGCAAAGACGGATTCCTGGAAGAAGAGCAGGATTCGGGGTCAGCTCTCTCATCATAAATAAAGAAGTGAAAATGAAGACTCGGACTCGGCTACCGGCTGCCAATGGGATAGCACCGGAGCTACTGCCATCCTCTTTCCTTCTCTATTCTTTCGCGCATTTCATCTTTTTCCTTTAAAGAAAGAAAAAGGCGGTGGTTAGAAAAGGAAAGCTGGCTCGACCGAAAGACCCTATTTTGGGCAGCCTATTCGTAGACAAAGAAAGCCGATTCGCCAATTATTATTCCTTTACTTTTAATCAAGGTCTTTCCCGAGGAAGAGGGAAGCAAGCAAAGCTAGCCCCGGATCGTAGGGGAAAGAGTGTTGTAACCGAAGTAGACTACCGAACGGGTGTGGGGGAGAATATCGCCAAAGGTTCAATTTCTGATTCCTCTCCAACGGTTAACTCAAGGGATTCTATTCTCTTTTTTCTAGGTAAAACCGAGAACTCGATTGCGGGTGAAGCCTTAGTTGTCGCTGGTGGTGGAGGAAAGGCGTAATCTGACTATTGAAAGAAAGACAAGCGCCATCTTCTTCTATAACTATAACACCCTTTCTCTAGTCTCTAGGCCTTAGTCTTCTAGCTTCTAGTTTTCACTATTCTCCTTTAGCTCCTAACTAAGCTGATGTATTGGCCGAGTCTGAAACCCCAACGGGCGGATCAGAGCAGCTCCAACTCCTAAAAGTCTTCAACTCCCTCGGATCAGCTTCCGGGAAACTCCTAAACTAAAGCCGATTCGCAGATCTTTTCTCCCAGCCTGGAATTCCCGACTTGAATTATGTTATGAATAATCGGCATCACTACCCCGCTTCCCGAGGTCGGAAGTATGTTTTTTCTAATTAGCTTAGTATCTGTCCGTTAAGAATTGAATTGGACGTTTCCTTGAGTGGAATGGGAATGGAAAAGTTCTGCTGTTCCTTTTGACTCTAAAGCAGAAAAAGATGCATAAAAGGATGCACCCCTTTTTGTTTTCTATTTCTAAAGGGGTCAACTCCTCGGTCCTGTGTGCCGACTTTCTTTATAGATGATCATGTCGGTCTTATTTGGTTTCAGTCCAGTTATTTTCTTCATTTCGATGGGTATTGTCTTTGTTGGCAGTATATTCTTTTTCTAAGATTGAGGTTGCTGGCCCTCACTCTATTACTAGATTTGACCACAAGATTTCCTCTTTGACTAGAGGCTGTCAAACGTATTTTGCGGTACCTCAAAGGGTCATTGGATCATGGATTGTTTATTCAACCCTATCGTTCGTTCTTTCATCCCTCGTACTTATTGATTAGTAGAGTCATTCCAATCAGTCTTTGCATACCAGGGGAATCCTGGACATACCAGGACTGAACAGGGACGCGAGAGTTGAATATGAGGAATTAGATCGGCCGGCGAGGAATTCCTCTTCTTTTCTTTTAATAATGCCCCAAGAGTAGGACAAAAAGGCTGCTGGGATTCATGCTATCGAATAGGCGGTTCTATTATCCCCTGTTCTCTTTGCTCTTGCTTGAGAATCAGCTGTTCGCATTGCTCTTGCGCTAGAGCCTGCGGGGAGAAAAGAAAGTCTCGCGGGTCTCTCCGACTCTGATTAGTGACATAGAGAAGAAAAGAAGATTTTGTCCATTTTAGCAGATAAGATAGCAGCAGAAGACATTTTGTCCATTCCTGCTTTCCTGAAGCTGCCTAAACTGGATCAATATCATATCACACATGCGCCATTACCATGCCTCACGTTTTAGTTCTAAGCGCAAGGAACTTACATATATTAGTATAAGAATAGGAAAGGACCTCACACGGTAGATCCGCTCATCCTGGCTTCAAATCCTAGCTTGAGAAGATTTGATTTAATTAAACAACTACTCGGCGCAAGGAAGAAAGGGGAATGGTCTCCTCTGCTGAACAAGTGGCTAGAGCAGGAATGAATGTAGCATATTTATTTTGAGAATCTATCCACAACAACCAAGATGCTTCAATACTCCCCCACTTTTGGCAATCCCACAATGAAATCCAAAGAAAGAAAGACTTTCCCACGGTCGCTCCAGGATTGGTAGAGGCTCGAGTAGACCTGCAGGATGAGATCTCTCAGTCTTGTCCTGCAGGCAGGTAAAACAGGTACTCACATAATCTTCAACGTCTTCCTTCATATTGGGCCAGTAACCTTCCTCACCTGATCTACGACCACCCTTCTCCTCTAATGGTTCCTTCCGAGGTCGTCTAATTCATTAGGATATGTCCTCACTCAGAAGAAGGGGAAGGAAGATAGGGCATCCGATTCTGAATCAATTCTTCCAGTCACAACAACGGACCTTGATGAAAACAATGAAATCAAACTGTATTTTTTGGAAGCATCTCGCTTTTTTTAATCAAAGATCGTAGCGTAGAAAAGACTCTTAAGGACCAGAGGCGTAGATGATCCAGAACTAAACCGATCGCCTGCCAGTGGCATTAGTAATGAGACTACCACCTGTGTCTATCTCGACAGGTAGGGTGAACGGATCCTTTAATTGACCTCGGGAACATGAAGGGGGTAGGGCGTATGTCGAAAGGGACGGAACTCGTTCTGTACGGGAAGAAAAAGTAGCTATGAAAAAACCCATGCATTTATTTGATGATAACTCGAAGACGCTTTCAAGTGAGTGAACCCCTAAGGTAGTTCAGTGATCTTCGGGAATGAAACTAGTTCAATGAACCTATAAGGCAAGGGATCTCACTCGATGGAAAATGACTTGATTCAGTAAGTACGCATTTTCAGCTGTCTCAGATAGATATGGATTCTTTCCCTCATCTCATTCCGAAGTCAAGTCAGGAGTCAAAGTTCAGAGGCACAGTACATGGATCGGAACTATCAGTCGAATGATTGGGGGCATGAGGTACGGATATAGAAAGTGTGCAGCGGACTCATTAGCCTATTTTTAATTCTACTAGTTCACTTCTAGGGTTCGGTGCTAGGGTTTCAACTCTGCTTTGAAGCATGAAATTCAGTCATCCAGGTGCGGAACGGGTAATCAAAGTCATCTCCTGCCTTGGGTTGAGTGAATATGCACAGGTCAGTAAGATGAAGGACTGAGCGTAATTCAACTAGGGTAACAAGAATACCCATTCAAATAGAGTCTGCACCACACGGTCATCAGTAAAAATTGTGTATATTAAGGATTGGATTCGTTCTGTCTTTGTTCAAATGCGTCATCTAGTTGATCGAGAAACTGTCGGCCCAAAGAGCCTAGCCAGAGGGACTGAGACAGTCTCCAGCGTAGACCGAAATGGTCTCGCGAAGCCGGTGACCGTTCAGCTAAGATACGAGATGACTAGTGAATAAATACAGAATTCCTTCAGTAGGGACTCATCAGTAGTAATAGCAGTAGCAGCAGAGTATCGAGTCATTTTATCCATAGGTCCGGCGGAACGAACATTGATGGTCGGATCCCTCTAGTTGCATTCCTTTGTTGAGAGTAGCATGTCTAGTATTCCAGGTTCAATTTAGACTGACTCTATACTCTCGTTAGCGAGACTTGACTCCTACGGTCATCTTTAGGAATAGGTTACTGCCATCTCCGGTGCATCCATCCTACAAATTAGTTCCGGCAAGACCATTCCATCCAAGTGGGGAGTTCCTTACAGGCAAAAGACTGCAAAAGAGCCAGACCGCAGTTGCATCCCAGTTTTCTTAAAAAACACGATAGGGCTTGATTTTGGGCAGCAGGCTATCCGTTCCAGGAGCAAAAGTAGCTCGAGCCAAAGGCGACAGCGAGGCCCCCTGCATCGCGGGGGGGAGGGGAAAAGTGGGTATGCGGGTTTCCCCCTTTGGATGGTTTCTTTACATCTAGTGAATGAAGGTCGCATATCCGCTGTTAAAGTATATTTATGCTGTCGCAGATCGGTTGAGTAGGAACGGTAGAAGAAGAAGGAAGGATGTTACATTCTTTTGCTTCTCCTACGATATTTCTAGTTGGATGAAAACAGCGCCCCTAAAGGCCTTCTCAACTGTCTTTTCTACATGTTTACCAGGCATTGCTGGCAATTGCCCCTCCCTGTCCCTTACTCGTCGCCGTCTCATGGCTATGCGCCGCATTTTATGGCGGGGTATAGAGGTTCTCGCGAAAGGGCCGACTTTATGATATGCTTGTCGATATGGAATTAGATCCCAAAGTTTCGACCACTCACTATCTAGAGAGAAGCCCCAACCTCTTCCTTTCTATACGTTGAGTTATATTCAAAGGTATCCCAACACCGGTAATGCCCCATCTCTTAGTCAATCCGCTACGCACCTTAAGCGCTAGAAGGAATCCGGAAACAGGTTCACCTCTTAGAAGTTTCGATCTTCCCCCAGCCTTGCCATCGAGAGTGAAACTTTATCCAACTCTTTCAGACCCTTAGTGGAAAGCAGCAAGGAGAGCAGCAGGTAATTTATTAAGGAAGCAAGAACTCTTAGGCAAGGAGGGGCGTAGCGCTTATCGTTTAAAAGGGGATTTTTCTTTCTCTAGATTTTTATCTTTCGAGATGCGAAGTTAATGGCATAGAGGCATATTTATATGTAGTGGTTCTCCCGAGGCACATGCGAACTCAGAAGCAGCAGCAGCATTCTCTTTAGCATCCCGCCACTCCTGACTTTGAAAAGGCTATCTCCGACTAGACAGGCAAGCAGACTCACTTCATTCCTAAATCATCATCGGGACTTTTGACTGTTAACACTTGGCTAGTGATCTACTCCCTTTAGTTCGCCTGAAGCTCACCCTGTAAACCCTCATTCTATTCTTCTTTCTTGGGTAGGAAGGACTCCGCGAAGGGATGCGCCTTATCTGGTGGGCGAAAATGGGAGAAGAACTAGGAGCGAGTTTACGAGCCTGGGAATAAAGACCTCTTGCCACCTTTTTATTCCTTACAAAGACGACACGACTAAACAAATCTTTCAATGTCCCGGGCCAATCCAATAGTAGTTCTCCTCTACCAATTGGTACGTTTTGTCTTAGCTCCCCGCTCCGCCCTCTAACTCCTTCATTTTCAATAGGGTCTCTCGTAAAGTTCAGTATGCAGGTTTCAAAAATAGAACATCATTCTAATCTAAAGTAGTCCACTACTTCGATCTCCCCGGGTTCCCGCTCAACCTCCATGCCTCGCAAAAGTCCTAAAATTATCCGTCCCCACCTTCCTCCGTAGTTCACTACGGTTTCCACAGACTGCAGTAGCATGGCCCTTCTACTTAGTGCATCTGCTACGACGTTGCGCTTCCCTGCCTTATGTCGTATCACGCACGATGGAAGGAAGAACACCCACTTTGACTCTTTCGCGTTCAACTTCTCTTGAGACTGGTTGAACCTCCGTACTTGATGGTCCGTGTGCACTACGAATCCTTTGGCAATAGATAGTTTTGAACATTTTTCAGTGCTCTCACCATTGAAATTTTGGATCATACGTGGAGTCATTTTGCTGAGCGTCGTCCAACTTCGAGCTCTAAAACTTCACTGGTCTGCCCTCCACCCCTCCTATTGCCTTCCCCGAGGGTGGTCTACGATCACACCTCAAAAATCACTGTGAAAAATCCGGTAAAAACAAAGGTAAAGCGTCTTTTCAGTAGCTCGAAGCTACGCTACCTTGTGCCCTTCCTTCCTCCAGTACAAAGCCAGACCCGACGCTATCCCACTCCAATTTCGTAGAAACTTACTGTTGACATTTTTACATTTCTCGTACCTCCTGACGCCTTCATAGCCGCCTCACTTACTCTTTCTTGCTTGGACTGGTCTATCTTCAATCCCTCCCGGGATCAACCAAACCCGTCGGTATACGAGTTTCCCAACTGATCGTAGACCACCCTCGCCCTTTTCCAAGTTGACATACAACTTTATCCAAAAATTCCCACAAGTTACGGTTTAGGTCTTCCTCACTCCGGAAAGAGAAAGATCATTCAGGTATACGGAATTTACCCCCTCTATGGTCTCAGTACCTCATTCATCAGTTGCATAAAGGTACTCGGTGCGTGCATGGGTGAGACCGAACGGCATCACGAGCCACTCATACGGGCCCTCCTTTGTGCTGAAGGCCGTCTTCCATTCGTCTCCCCACCCAACCAATACCATGGTTGTATCCACTTATCAAATCCACCTTTGAGAACGTGCGCCTACGCCCACTCAGAACTTGAGCATCGGGTAAAATCAATAAAGTTCAACGCTCTACTCTTATATTATAGCAGCAGCTCCCATCCATCCTTCTTTGGTGCTAACACTGCTTATTCAACAGCTGATAGGCTTACACCAACAACGGCTACTCTTTCTTCTCTCTTTCACTCCTTCAAGGCCGCTAAGAAGACTCCTTGCAATTTAAAGGTTATCCGGGATAGTTAGTTAATTCTCTTCTTCGATTACTTCTTCCTTTTCTTCTACCCGGGTGTTAGACTCTAAGACTAGCAAAGAAGCTGAAAGACGAACCCTTCTATTTTAGGGGATTTGCTTTATTCTATGATACTCCAACAACAGCTGCAGCCTATTCATCTATTCATGCCTTTCCTTAGGTCAATCGGAGTGAAGTGAGATGGAAAGATCCGAGCTTCCTTTGCCTGCTAGTCTACCCTACTCATACTGTCACACCGGCTTGGTGAATCTCCTCGCTTGCTTGCTGTCTAAGCCAGCCCACCGCCTTTTTACTTTACGCCTACGCCTTCCCATCCGAGGAATGACTGGTATTACTAATAACAGCTACTACTGGGTTTGCTTACTACAGACCATTCATTACCACTTTCTCGAAAAAGGGATTTGATTTACTACTCTAGCTACAACGGTATCGCTCCTACTACTCTTACCTCTTATTACAGAGGATAAACCGGGAAGACTACTCACAAACAGCAGGAATGAATGTTACCAGAATAAGAGAAATTCAGCTACAAACGAATGAATAGACGGGTTTCGCTGGAACCATACTTTGCTATGTCAATAGGAAAGAGAAAGAAAGGTAGGGCGAATGATGCAGTAGGAATAGATTAAAGCTTTGCTGCTTGATACTGAAAGAACTTAGTGTACTCATCCTCAGACACAGATAGAGTTTTATGCTCAGTAGTGGTTGAAGGATTAGGAGTGGGAACATACTCTGAAGTAGCTACATTCGCATATCGTGGAGGTCTACCAACAAGATCTCAACAATAATCACTAGGCTTACGCCCTCTTCACCGAATCACCATAGTGAGAACACCTCCGCGATCCTCGTCCACTTCTCCACAGCCATAAAAAGGGACTGAATCTCCTCCTCGGGCAGGCCATAACACCTTCCTTCCCTCAGCTAAACACAAGAAAAAGAGTCACTCCTCGAGGTAGGTAAGCGACTAGAAGAGGATTTTGAAGGCTTTCAGCAGAAGGTCTGAAAAACTAGTATGTAATCAATGTCTGCATCCCTCATCTCCCTATCACAAGAAGGCGGATAGCGGAAAAGTGAGAGGCTATAGCATCATTCTTCATCTTCCCCTAGAAATATCATAAGAGAAGAAAGGAAAAAAGAAGTAGTACGCCTGGTTCACGAGGTTCTACCACTTTCGTTATAGGCCCAATCATAGTCAAAAGAAGAGTTTGATCCTATATAAAATAAAGAACCGCAGTAACAGCTTAATCAGCAACTTTGGTACCGACATCCACTTTTTTTTGTTCTATACTCTCCACTTGATGTGGAAGTCTTCCAATCCTAGTAGTTGAGATGAAGAAAGGACAGGGGAGGAAGTACTTTATATTCCCCAATCTGATAAAGCTGAGCCAGAGACTTTATTTAATAATTTATCTTTGTGATTGACCTTAAAGTAGATTCTTAAGTAGTTTAGATTCATTCCTATCCCTCAACAGAGGAAGTTAGGCTAAGAAAGAGTAGAAGGCAGACTAAGCTGGATAGCTAGCTAGATTAATAGACAGTGAAAGTTACGGCTACAGTAAGCACTTTTCTTTCTATTGATTCTTTTGATTCTGAAACTCAATCTTGAACTCAAGCAGGCGAGCAAGGGTAGAGAATTTCCAGTGGAGCTACGTCCTTTAGTAAGTAAGCTAATAACCAGGCTAAAGCAAAGCGACGCTTCTTTTCTTTGTTTGACTCAGAGTCTACTTCACCCCTACCTATGAAACAGGACTCTCCCGACCCGGGAAAGCTCGCCCACTGAGTGAATTGACTTGCCCCCTCCCGTGGGAGTAGAAGCTAGAATAGGAGCTCTTTCACCTAGAAGATCAACCACTGATGGATCAAATGGAACCGGATAAACTACTCGATCAATGGTTTCCGAAGAACCCTGGGCCACATCTACTTATCTTCACGCTGGTGAATCAACAGAAACTTCCTTCCGACGAGGAGCGGGAGTAAGAAGAATGAGCGGTTCCTAAGCAGATTATGGGGTTCCCCTCAAGTCCAAGTGTCTCAGCCGACCCAGGTTTTCGCTTTCTTCCCAGTCAATCTCCAAGCTCACCTCCTTTACCCATTCAGAGCAGGAGTTTCTCACCAAGATATTTTGTGAGGATGAGTCAGCTCAAGCACAAAGAGGGAGAAAGAGAACGCTCCCAACTTCCGATTTTTTTGATGAGGAGATTGAGACACTGCAGGTGCGATGTCTCCGGTTTTTAGACAAAGAAAACGTCCGTTCACGTCAGGGCTCCTGCACTATACGGCTTTTGGCGTCTTGCTGGAGGCAGATTTTAGGAAGGAAAGGGGACGCGAGAATCCTTTTCCAAAGGCGGTGAATGGCTTTTAGCAAGCCCCTCCTGGTCATTCGACCAATCAAGCTATTGGATATGGATCGACTCGAAAACCTGACGCACTCCGGCTTTCAAGCCTACGTTTGCTGGAATGACTGATCTTATTCCAAGGCTGGCTGTTGTTGTGACTGATTGGCACTGATTCCCTCCGATTTCGATCTGCTAGCAACTCCGATAGTGTTGCCAATTCCGCACCTCTCTTTGACGGCCAAGCAAGCAAGAAGGGTCGCCCACCCTGCTCGATGAAACGATCCAGATGAACTGACCATGTTTTATTACTCTCTTTCTTTCTACTCGTGTCTCGAGTAGAAAGATGGTAAAGAGGCCTGCCCGCGACAACGAGATTTCTTCGTTTTTATTTAGATTTTTCAAATATGAAGTGAAGCGCGAACCTAATCTTTCTTTATTGACTGGATAGGGATGCGCATTCGAATCATTGATCTACTGATTGAGTACGAACGAGGAAGCTCTTGATGTTTTCTTATTGGTGGAGCAAGAAGAGCGGAATTTTGTCCATGTGAGGCCCGCGATATGGATGAAATGTATCTCCGTCCGTGGTTGGAATCGAGCCAAGCGCTACTTTCAGGCTCTACTAAAAGAATCCCCGGCTGTTAGTCATCGCTCTGTGAAGGAGTGGGCGAATAAACATCCGGCACAGCTAGCGCACGGGAGGTGACACCAACCACACTCCTGGCTAGGCGCACTCTCGTCGATCCAAGGGATGGAAGGGCAGAGACCTTTGGGAGAGGAGCAAAAGTGAGTTGATTTTCGCTCGCCGCCTAAACCGTGAAAAAAGGGGTTGTGGGAGAGCATTCTCTTTATCGATTCTCTTATTGACGCAATTTGTTGATAAGGAATTCCTTATCCGTAAAGCCGTCAAGCAGGCAAAGTCGACTATTCGTCTTCACTTCCTCAAAAGTGCTCAAAAGAGCCCCTGAATGCAGACCAATCCCCCAAGGGACTAAGCGCATTCAGTTATCTTTCAAAGAGCTTATTCGAAAACAACCTATTCTAAAAAAAATAAAAGCAACCTATTTTTTAAGAATAAAATAAGTTGTTATTATTAGTTGTTGCAACCCATTTGAATTTGAAAACAGCTTATTCTGATTAACTTCCTTCAACACCAGCAACGGATAGGACCAGATCTTCTATTTTCTCGACAGCTCTTACTGTAACAGAAAAGACTTGCACCGGTTATTCCACAGAAAGAGGAACTTGAATTAGCCCTCGGGCTGTGAACCATTGTCACTCGTTACGTAACGAAGTTCAGTATCCGTATGTTAGCCAAGATCGGTAACTTTTAACAAAAGATTTTCGAGATACGAATTGAATACGAAGGAAGGAAGCAATCGGAATAAATATGCACTCGATTCGGTCTTATTCATCGGAATAGACCAAGAACCAAGGAAGGGGCAAAAAGCTCTCCTACGGTCACTGGCTTCTCTCCTATGTTTTGAGAAGTGAAACGAAGTACTTCCCAACAGCCAACAGAAGCACGAGTCTAACGGTCTACAGAGTATCCCTGGGCTGATGGCTTTTCTTCCTTCTCTAGAAGAATACTACCTCAAATATAGAAACATATAGGAATTATAAAGCATATGGGAATGCCATAACAGAGAGAAACTAGAGCTTATGTCAAGGAAAGGATGACTTTCCCAACACTAGAAGTCCTACTCATGCTTGTAAAAAAGAGGAAGGTCGCTAATTACAGGCAGCTACCTATGAGAAGATCCATTAAACTAAATTAACAAGCATATAAACAACATACTAAGCAAAAGTGCGTAGACTCAAAAGAAGGAAAAAGGGCAGAAGCTTCCTCTTCTATTTATGTTATGGGTGGCAAAGTCCCAAGGAAAAAAATCCTATTCTTCCCGAGTCTGATTCCCGAGACTGGCCTTCATCTTAGCATTCGTCTCCCCTCGAGTTCTAAGTCTTTAGCGGGTAAAGCTCCCCCTTTCAATGAATAGTTGAAAAAACCTCTTTGGTGATCAAACTCTTCTAAAGAGGGTGCCCTTTCTTTTTCAACTGTCCAAACTCTCGGCTTGAAAGAATCTCTCCTTACTCCATCGTCTGCATCAATAAGAGCATACTCTCTTTCGAAGAGAGCTGCAAGGGGCAAGTTTACCCTTGATCTTCAAGTGAGTCCACTCAGCCTTATGACAGAGTTCCATGTCCTAGATATCAAGGCAACCTTCAATCAATTTTTGGGGAGACTCATCAAGCTGGGGCAATCTCTTCTACATATCATCAGTGTTTGAAATTCCGCTACAAAGGAAGCATCGTTACGATCCAAGCCGACAACGAAGTCAGACTATCTGCTGAGGAGGAGATTATTAACATTGTGAATAACCTTTCGCCGACCGAGGTGGAAGAAACCATTGGGCCATTCTCCGGCTATCGATTTCGATATGGAACTGCCCGTCTATTGAGACGGAGATTAAGCTTTGTTATGTTGTGTACAGGCGCTCTTTGTTAACCCGTCTGGTGCGCAGCTGTATGCCTGTGTAGGTGGTCCCCACGCGGGGAGCTCTTGGGCTTTTTCCGCTCGACCGCACCTACATGAAGGAAGGTTTTTCTAATTGAATGCATGGGTGGGTTCTCCGACTGGATTGGGTTTGTGTTCTGTGACTGGCCTTTCTCTTGTTGTTGTGGATTGCGTGCAGCTTGACCGATAGCGAGAGGAGGTGAAGGCTTGCTGGCGGATCAGAAAGTGGCTTCCCAGTAGGGAGGATTACCCCATGAAAGATAGAGAGAGCCGCTGTAGGCAAGGGAGGAAAGAACATTCAGCTAAGACCGGAAACTCGCCTTTAGTAGCGAAGGAGATAAAGCAAAGAATTCTTTCCTGAAGGTCGAGCTGCCTTGAAAGCAAAGCGCGCCTTCAAGAAAGGAGGTTCGGCAAGTTAAGCTAGTCGACGAGGGGGCGGATCAAGGACTAGTGATAAAGAAAATCCTCCCTTCTTGCTTCCTTAGGGTACGTCCCCTATCGCCTTTCATTCGGAAAAGCTCGAGTCATTATCCTTCCTGTACTTCAAGTGAGAGCTAGAGCGCTTCTTTCTCAATTACATCGACCCTTCGCACCTTGGAATATAGAATAGACACTTTTGAATCCCCTCTTTCGATTAGTAGGGGATTCCTTAGCTTAGCATCAATCCCATTCTTTGCGGATAAAAGTACACTACCCCGCTTGCCTGTAACCTTCTGCTTGCTTGACTACAGTCACTCCTATTAGGTCACGAACTTCCTTAACTTAAGAGAGCTGGGTACCCCTTATTTGATTTGCTGACAGTTGCCCCTGATTCTCTTGTGAATTCCTTCATGCCCTCAAGCAAGGGTCTCTCATCCATGCATGATCTAAATGCCTCTCCTTTAGTCGAGTTACTACGTTCCTCGAGCAGGGAGTGGTCTGGGGTAACCCTTGAGACCACACCATCTACGACCATCATACACAAGACTTTGGGCCTATCTCTAGCTCTAGATAAAGGATCTCTCTATCTGAAAGGGTAGTGAGTTACTGTCGAAGTGTCAGGCCTTTTCGATTGATCAAGTCAGCAAACTCAAAGCATGAGCTCTCCCCTTGCTTTACTGATTTTTATGTGTTCTAAATGGATTTCTTATGAGTTTAGTAGTAGGCGAATAGTGACCCTATTTGTATGCGCATTCACACGACGGGCACGTTCCAAGATCTCCCGCAACGAGAACCTAACACATGGTTTATTGATAGTAAGCT